CGATAGTAATAATTCCAATGAAAATTACATTTATAATTTCATTTGTAGTGAAAGTGGAAAGATTCGTGAAAGCAAAAATTACAAGATAAGAACTAATAGGAATCGTAATAATTTAATGAGTTCTAAGGATTTCGATATAACTAAAAACCACAATCAATTGTGGATTCAATGCGACAATTGTTATGGATTAATGTATAAGAAAGTAGAAATGAATGTTTGTGAAGAATGTGGACATTATTTGAAAATGACTAGTTCAGAGAGAATCGAGCTTTCGATTGATCCGGGTACTTGGAATCCTATGGATGAAGACATGGTCTCTGCGGATCCCATTAAATTTCATTCACGGGAGGAACCTTATAAAAAGCGTATTGACTCTGCTCAAAAAAAGACAGGATTGACTGATGCTGTTCAAACAGGTACAGGCCAACTAACCGGTATTCCAGTAGCCCTTGGGGTTATGGATTTTCAGTTTATGGGGGGTAGTATGGGATCCGTAGTAGGCGAAAAAATAACTCGTTTGATCGAGTATGCTACCAATCAACGTTTACCTCTTATTTTAGTGTGTTCTTCGGGAGGAGCACGAATGCAAGAAGGAAGTTTAAGTTTGATGCAAATGGCTAAAATTTCTTCGGTTTTATGTGATTATCAATCAAGTAAAAAGTTATTCTATATATCAATTCTTACATCTCCTACTACCGGGGGGGTGACAGCTAGTTTTGGTATGTTGGGGGATATCATTATTGCCGAACCCTATGCCTATATTGCATTTGCGGGTAAAAGAGTAATTGAACAAACATTGAAAAAAGCCGTGCCTGAAGGTTCACAAGCGGCTGAATCTTTATTACGTAAGGGCTTATTGGATGCAATTGTACCACGTAATCCTTTAAAAGGTGTTGTGAGTGAGTTATTTCAGCTCCATGCTTTTTTTCCTTTGAACAAAAATGAAATTAAATAGAACAGTTAGTTTATCAGAATTAAACGAAACCCCTGAAAAATAAATTTTTCTTTCGAATCATTTTGTTATCGATATTATTGTTTACTACTCAGTAAACCTCTATCAACAAGATAAAAAGTGAATTTTTGCTTTCGGGAAGTTCAAATTAGACTAGACAAATAAAACAAAGTTTATTTTCATCTCGTGCTTGCATATGTATAGATAATTCAAATAGAGATATATACAGATCTATAGAGAGTCTTGCATCTTTTTGCAATTCCCTGTTGTTGGATCAGATTCCAATCAATTTTGTAGAAATTTGTAATGGAATAAAATTTTTTCTTTATTAATTCAATTACTATTAGAAGACAAAAATAATAATAAATCTAACAAGGGGATTTATATATATCTATTTGATTTTGAAAGATGAATAAGTCCATTTATTTAGTTTGGCGTTTCTTGTACCTATTTTTTGATTCTATTTCGATTAGGTTGTATATTAGTATTAGATATATATTTCCTTAAAGATACTTAGTATAATTATAATATATATATAATAGAAATAATAAAAATACAAGATATTCTAAGATATCTTTAGAATTCAGAATATAACAATAACAGGTACAAATATTAAATTGAGGTACCCATTTTATGACAACTTTCAATAACTTACCCTCTATTTTTGTGCCTTTAGTAGGCCTAGTCTTTCCGGCACTTGCAATGGCTTCTTTATTTCTTCATATTCAAAAAAATAAGATTTTTTAGATCGGATGAGACCGAATCGTATCACTCCTTTTTTTATTTTAAAAACTTCGATTCGCTAAGACCCATTTGGTAGAATATTGTATAACACATAGATTCCTACAAACATAACTAAAAAAAGCTCTTATGCATGTGTAAACGTATTATATGGGGAACTCAACTTCCGCTCTTTTGAAAAATGGCTCATCATCGGGCCGATGTATGAAATTCAAGTCAATGTATTTATTTGTATGTATATACTTATAGGGGATCGTCTAAAGGAAGGAGATTTTAGAAAAAATTCTAGGAATTACTCCTAAGGTAAAGGTTCATAACAAAATAGTTGATGAGAGTTACTTTGAAAACAAAAAAGGAAAGTCATATTTTCTCAATTCCAAAAAATTGTATAACTGGATCTAATATATATGAGTTGGCGATCAGAATCTATATGGATAGAATTTATAACGGGGTCTCGAAAAACAAGTAATTTCTGCTGGGCCTTTATCCTATTTTTAGGTTCATTAGGATTCTTATTGGTTGGAATTTCCAGTTATCTTGGTAGAAATTTTATATCGTTATTTGCCTCTCAGCAAATCCTTTTTTTTCCACAAGGGATCGTAATGTCTTTCTATGGGATCGCAGGTCTCTTTATTAGTTGCTATTTGTGGTGTACCATTTTTTGGAATGTGGGTAGTGGTTATGATCTTTTCGACCGAAAAGAAGGAATAGTGCGTATTTTTCGTTGGGGATTTCCTGGAAAAAGTCGTCGCATCTTTTTACGATTCCTTATGAAAGATATTCAGTCCATCAGAATAGAAGTTAAAGAGGGTGTTTCTGCTCGGCGTGTCCTTTATATGGAAATTCGAGGTCAAGGGGCTATTCCTTTAATTCGTACTGATGAGAATTTTACTACACGAGAAATTGAGCAAAAAGCTGCTGAATTGGCTTACTTCTTGCGTGTACCAATTGAAGTATTTTGAAATGAATTCATTTTAAAATACTAAATGCTTTGGCAGTAGGAAGAAAAAACGAAAGAATTTCTTTCTTTTTTTTTTTTGTCAATTGAACATTAATCTATTCTTTTATGCTCGTTTTTTTTGATATATTTGATAGAAAAGAAAGGGAGTTTCTTGGTTTCAAAATAGAATAATTTTTTTTATTTTTAAAATTTGAAAAAGTTCTTTTAGTATTGATCGAAAAAAGGGAGAATAACATCCTGTAAATCCAATTTTTTATTCAAATTGGAAGTGTATTCTTAGTCTATTTCTGTATTCTTTCTAGATTCAAAGCAAAGACTAAGTATTGAAAGAAAAAGATAAAATGGATTCATAGGCTCAATACATTCTATTCGAATTAGAATAGAAACTCATGCTCGATAGAAATATTAGATCTAATAGAATCAACAAATGCGGTAGGTTCATTAACAATTCACAGATTCAAAATGGCAAAAAAGAAAGCATTCATTCCTTTTTTTTATTTTACATCTATAGTATTTTTGCCCTGGTTGATCTCTCTCTGCTGTAATAAAAGTTTGAAAACTTGGATTACTAATTGGTGGAATACTAGACAATGCGAAACTTTTTTGAATGATATTCAAGAAAAAAGTGTTCTAGAAAAATTCATACAATTAGAGGATCTATTCCAGCTGGATGAAATGATAAAAGAATACCCAGAAACCGATTTACAACAATTTCGTCTAGGAATCCACAAAGAAACGATCCAATTTATCAAGATACACAATGAGTATCGTATCCATACAATCTTGCATTTCTCGACAAATCTAATATCTTTCGTTATTCTAAGTGGTTATTCCTTTTGGGGTAAGGAAAAGCTTTTTATTCTGAATTCTTGGGTTCAAGAATTCCTATATAATTTAAGTGATACAATTAAAGCTTTTTCGATTCTTTTATTAACTGATTTATGTATCGGATTCCATTCGCCTCACGGTTGGGAACTAATGATTGGTTATATTTACAAAGATTTTGGGTTTGCTCATTATGAGCAAATTTTATCTGGTCTAGTTTCTACCTTTCCAGTCATTCTTGATACAATTTTTAAATATTGGATCTTTCGTTATTTAAATCGTGTATCTCCGTCACTTGTAGTGATTTATCATGCAATAAATGACTAAAAAGTGATTCACTGATCCAATTCTAATCTTTCTTACCTTATACATCATAACCAAATCAAAGTCGTATTTACTTTACTCTTTTTACCCATGAGGGATTCCTTGTATATTTCAACAAAAAAATTTTCTTTTTTTCAGTAAATGTAAATAGCATAATTATGGCTAGGGAAGTATATTATCGACCTACCTAACTTTATTGTAGAAATTTTCGGGATAAATGATTGGACCATGCAAACTAGAAATACCTTTTCTTGGATAAGGGAAGAGATTACTCGCTCCATATCTGTCTCACTCATGATATATATAATAACTTGGGCATCCATTTCAAGTGCATATCCGATTTTTGCCCAGCAGAATTATGAAAATCCACGAGAGGCCACTGGGCGTATTGTATGTGCCAATTGCCATTTAGCTAGTAAGCCTGTGGATATTGAGGTTCCACAAGCGGTACTTCCTGATACTGTATTTGAAGCAGTTGTTAAAATTCCTTATGATATGCAACTAAAACAAGTTCTAGCTAATGGTAAAAAAGGAGCTTTGAATGTGGGAGCTGTTCTTATTTTACCGGAGGGATTTGAATTAGCCCCCCCCGATCGTATTTCACCCGAGATGAAAGAAAAGATAGGAAATCTGTCTTTTCAGAATTATCGCCCCAATAAAAAAAATATTCTTGTGATAGGTCCTGTTCCTGGTCAAAAATATAGTGAAATAACCTTTCCTATTCTTGCCCCAGACCCTGCTACGAATAAAGATGTTCACTTCTTAAAATATCCTATATACGTAGGTGGAAACAGGGGAAGGGGTCAGATTTATCCTGATGGTAGCAAAAGTAACAATACAGTTTATAATGCTACGGCAGGAGGGATAATAAGCAAAATTTTACGAAAAGAAAAAGGGGGATACGAAATAACCATAGTGGATGCATCCAATGAACGCCAAGTGATTGATATTATTCCTCGAGGCCTAGAACTTCTTGTTTCAGAGGGCGAATCCATTAAACTCGATCAACCATTAACGAGTAATCCTAATGTGGGTGGATTTGGTCAGGGGGATGCGGAAATAGTACTTCAAGATCCATTACGTGTCCAAGGCCTTTTGTTCTTCTTAGGATCGGTTGTTTTGGCACAAATCTTTTTGGTTCTTAAAAAGAAACAGTTTGAGAAGGTTCAATTATCCGAAATGAATTTTTAGATCTGT